GGAGTCCACTTTATCATCTCTATGGGATTAGATCCCGAATTATTGTGAAAGAAAAGAAGAAAACAAAGAGATTATGGAAGTCAATATTCTTGCGTTTATTGCTACTGCGCTGTTCATTTTAGTTCCTACTGCCTTTTTACTTATCATATACGTCAAAACAGTCAGCCAAAACGATTAATTTGAATGAAACTTGAATTATTCATTTTTATAATTTTTATAAATGATTGAAGAAATGAAAGGGTTAAAAACTCTATTTAAGTCTTAAATGAAATGTGGAATCAGAAGTATCTGAGATAGTGTGGTAGAAAGAGCTATATATAGCTCTTTCTACCACACTATACAATTGAGTATTGTAGAATATTTCATATTCATTCATATTCTTAGTACATAAAACATAAAGTTGTATTGTATACAGAAAGAAGCTTTTTCTTATATAGAGAAATTAACAATAGATATCTATATCTAAGTAATAATATAATATATATTAGACGTACATCAAAATGAAATAGCACTCGAATTTTCTATTTTTTCTCTACACCCATTTGTATGCATTTCGATCAATCCAAAAGAATTGCAAGCCCAACTGCATGAATTCCTGATTTTTTATATCTCTTCTTATGGATATGGATCCGGGCGGGGGCCCCTCGAAAGAATTAATGTAGGAAGAATAGTACGGGCATATACTATATATATATATAATAATATACCATATAAATACCATAATATTATCTAATTAGATAATTTCTAATAAGAAAGAAATAGAATAAAAAAAGAAAACTATTGAATAGAGGATTAAATAGAAAATAGAAATCTAATACTAATATAATACTACTAATATATTAGATCTAATAAATAATCTATAGATATAGATAAACTAAAGCAAGTCAAGTTTTTTTTAAGCTTTCGCAAAACGATCACAATTGATACAAGTAGATTTTTCAGTAAAGTACTAATTTAGTAATATTCCTAGCTCTAAAGCCCACTCCTTCCCCATACTACAAGTGAAAGAGAAAATGTAAACACTACCATTAAAGCAGCCCAAGCGAGACTTACTATATCCATGTGAATGATGTCCCCTATTGTGAATGAAGGAATTATTCCATTATTGATTCATAATCATAGTGTAATCAATGGTGCAGAGTCAAAATAGGATTCTTACTTACGGCTCTTTATGAAACAATTTAATGAATCCACTCATAAAAAGTTCCTAGATTTCTTATTCAAGAGAATTTTATTGAAATAGAAAGAATAATTGGAAAAAAAGAAAATAGAATAAGAAAAAATCAAAAGAAAAAGAGAATAAATATAATGAAATAAAATAGAAGATATAAGAAAATAAGAAAAAAAAGAAGTCAACCATTCTGATTCAATTTATGAGCAGCACTCAGAGCCTCTAGTGAGTCTGAATACAAAGTATCTTCAGTTCTTTCCACAACCACAATTATTAAATGAATTTACCATCAGCCTATCCCATCTAATTTCATCACAGACAGAGTTAGTAGACACTACCTCAATATTAAGAAAGTTCTAGTGTAAAATAATTAGGGAGTCTTTATAGTCTTTTTTAGAATCCTTTCTTCAACCTTAATAGCCAAAATGGAGTTTCTCTTAGGAACCTTTGGATACCAAGATTTCCGACTTCTTACTTTCATAGTTCTGATGCCCAGGATGAATTCTCACTATTTCTTTTATTTGATTCAATTCAGAATAGCTCAACCCAATCATTAATAAGATTGGGTTGCTTCAGATTTATTGGTACCTGTTTGAGCCACACTCAGAACCCATATTTTGATAAAAAAGATGACAGTATTTTTTTATAGGCCTACGGATCAAGTATCGACAGACCTAGCCCTTGCCTATGCTTTTGCGGGGCAAGGATTCGTCAAGTTCGATCAACAGGATTAATAAATTCCAATTATTTTTTTGTTGATCAGGCGACACCCAGATTCGAACTGGGGATAAAGGATTTGCAGTCCCCCGCCTTACCGCTTGGCCATGTCGCCAAATTTCATCCAAAATGGATAAATAAATTCTAAATTATATAAATTAGATTATATAAATTAGATTTATATATATATTCTTATACTTAAATATTCTATTTCATTCTATTTCTTATTATTCTCTTTCTATTCCTCTCCTCATTTTGTTTTGATTTGAATTTTTTACTTTCTTAATTTCTTTTATTTTTGGATCTTGAATCCCATTGTACTTATCCTTTTCCAAAAAAGGATTCCTCTTTTTTATTGGATCCTATTTCTATTCTTTTCTTCGATTTATTTTATCTCAAAACACGCGTCGCTTAAAAACTTACCTTCTCTTTTCACTTTTCTATATATCTATAGAAAAGTGAAAAGATTCCCGGCCCCGGTCACAGACTATAAAATGCAGGGCAATTTAGAATAATTCACTCTTTACTTCATTAACTATTTACTTCATTACTCTTTTACTCTTACTTACTTTTCTTATTTTGAAATAGCGAACAGCTCTTCATTTTGTATCT